GGCGTTACTCTACCACTGAGTTAAAAGGGCCTTTTTTATTTAATTCCGGAATTATTCACTATGTGGATAAAATATCTATATGTACATATATTATAAACATAAGTATATATGCATTAAGTACGTGCAGTAGATACATAGTGTCTAGTGGCTCATTGTTGAATAATAAAATGGATTTACCTAGGAAGTCTAGGAGAAAATGCAATGAATTGTTTCAAGACCGACTCGAATAGAAATAAATTCAATTGAAATAATTCAAAAAAAAAAAAAAAAAAATACTACTACTAGATTTCTAATGTCGATTCTAATGAATAATTCGTCAATGACGAATAAAAAACAATTCTATGCAATTCTGAAAGGGGGAAAGATCCCTCGGCTAGAATCATTTGATTATATTGACAATTTCAAAAAACGGATCATACTATGATCATAGTATGATGGCCGTTGGTCAAGCGGGCCCCCATCGTCTAGTGGTTTAGGACATCTCTCTTTCAAGGAGGCAGCGGGGATTCGAATTCCCCTGGGGGTAGGGTACTACGAAAGGAAATTGATCATGGATTACCAATAAGTCGAAAATTGATTCTTCCTGGGTCGATGCCCGAGCGGTTAATGGGGACGGACTGTAAATTCGTTGGCAATATGTCTACGCTGGTTCAAATCCAGCTCGGCCCAATAATTCGCCAATCCGCCATGAGATGATATAACTCCCTTTGTACTTCAGAAATACCCGATCCGGAGATAAAAAAGAATCAAATTTTCTGCTAGATCCCGTATTTCCCTGGGATTGTAGTTCAATTGGTCAGAGCACCGCCCTGTCAAGGCGGAAGCTGCGGGTTCGAGCCCCGTCAGTCCCGACGGATCCAATAAATATATCAAAAAATCTCTCCCTTTTTCTGAAGGGGACCGGGGGAAGAATTCCATTGTCAAAGCAAAGGGGAAATCCTTATTTCTTTTTTCTTTCCTTTTGGTAGGAGAAAGACATATGCGGTTGGATTAGTACAATTATTGGTAGCATTATAGTCAGTATTCCAAGAAATGCTGGCTTTTTCGATTGCCCCCGATGCATGTAATGGAATCGAGTACTATACTTTTTTGAGGCGCGCATACACAAAAGGAATTCCTTTCTTGTCCAATACAAAATTGAATATAAGAAAATACTTTCCAGAAAAAACAAAAAAAAAAAAATTTATTTTTCTGGCTACGGATTTATGGAACCTGACTTACTAGTTTGAAGTTGCAAAATAGATTTCATGCAAATTGCACACTGAGCTTTTGGTATAGGTGTCCCGGGGCTAATAATCTACGAAGAAAGGAGGGGGAAGGACAGATCAACCAAAGATCCTACTCCTCTTAGAAAGGCGAATGAATCATTTTTCCTATTTTTCATTTTGTTTTAAGGCCCCATCGACGAAAGAACAAATCGGAAAATAGTAAATTTGATGAATATTCATTTTATACGGTCTCATCTTTATCACACTTCTTTGTCTTCCAAGTCAAAAATAGTTTCGTTCTAAACTCCTTTCTTTTTCCATTTAGCTTTTATTGTTTGTTTGGGTTTGTAACTATGTGACCACTGGAAGTGGAAGAGCTATTTGATGAGACTTCATCAGATGATTGTACAAGAAGGAACTAGATAGATTAGAGAGAAAAAAAGAACAGATAATAAAAAATGATAAATAAATAAAGGAATTTTGGGTTAGGTCAGCAATCCAAGTTTGGGGCGGTATGGATAAAAGAACTTCCTATGTTATACTATTCAATTCTCGACGACGAATTTATTTGATAGTTCAGATATTGTTATTCATGATATTGATCTGATTCAAGATCATCGAGAGGTAATATTCATTCATTGAATTTACAGGCCAAAGATTTATCATCTCTATGGGATTAAATCCCGAGTTATTGCGAAGTAAAAAACCGATGAGATTATGGAAGTAAATATTCTTGCATTTATTGCTACTGCACTATTTATTCTAGTTCCTACCGCTTTTCTACTTATCATTTATGTAAAAACAGTCAGTCAAAACGATTAATTATTAACTAATTTGAATGAAACTTGACTTCTGAGTTCTTAGCCAAAATTGACGAAATAAAATGAAAAAGATTCCAATTTCATGTCTTAAATGAAATGAGTGGACTAGAATCGGCAGTATTCTAATAGATAGATAGTATGGTAGAAAGAAATAGATGAATCTTTCTACCATACTATTTATTAGTTAGATTCTTGTTATAAAGCTGCCCCCTGGAATAAAATAAAGATAGAGGCTGCATTTGATATGGATCTATATATCAATCTACAATATTATCTTGATATATGCGAATATCAATTCCATATATGGGATTGACATAGCATCCAATTCCATTTATTTGCTATATCTATTTGTTCTGATCAATCTGAATTACTCCTATGTCTTATAGTTTGAATTACTATATTTTTGATTTCCAATATGAATCTCGGTATCTATTGAGAGAATCAAATCAATGAAGCAAAAGCGATAGATATAGGCATATTCAAAAAATCACGTAGTAATCTTTTTTTTAACATTCCCAAGAAGTAAACCATTGACAGTAGTTCCACGGGCATCGAAAAGGAAGAGTAAACCTCACTGATTTTTAACGCCTGAACCATGATATGAAATAAGTCGATAAAGTCTAAAAAAGTCTAAATCCAATTTCAAAAATTCGAAAGCGGTAAATGCGCAATATGTGACTCACCTGACGATCTTATTCTAAATAGTATCTCGTTAGACAACCACTATGTTTATATCCTTTCTTTCTCATACAAAGTGCGTATACACTTAACAAAACCACTTCTTCTTTGAACAGTAAAGAGAGAAACAAATAAAAAAAGGGTCCGGCCCTCCTCAGTATCACCTAGGAAGAGGCCATTAATTGGAATAGAAAATTTAGTAAGAATTAGGTTCGAATAAATTTCCTGGGATCCTTTTCCTTTCGAACTACAAACATGGGAATCGTTGAAATAGCTCTTTGATTGAAAGAGGATGATTCCTATAATACATTACTCCAGTCGAGTCCAATGGAATTTCAAAATGAAGATATTTTTATTTTGTTCCAAAGGTGTTGCAGAACCATCTAGAAAGCAATTGATATTGATACAGTTTGCTTCCTTAACTCAATTAGTAGAACCCCTAGAGTCCACTCCTTCCCCACACTACGAGTGAAAGGGAAAAAGTAAAGACTACCATTAAAGCAGCCCAAGCAAGACTTACTATATCCATATGAATTATGTCCCCTATCTCTATAAATATAAAGGAATTGTTCCATTATTCCTCACTAATACTAATAATAGTAGAATCAATGGCGCAGAGTCAAAAAGAACGAAGACTATTAATAAACCAATCCAATAAATTCGCTCATTTTATAAGAAATTTCTATATGATTTATAATCGGGAAAGATTAAACCCAAGCAAAATCCGCAGTAACATCTCAAGGGAATGTTACTAATGGAACATGTAGTAATAATAGGTCCTATTCTTTTTTTGTTGACCCTCATTTGAATTGATTGGATGCTTGAGCACTGAGATATTTTCGTGAGTTCCTCGTATATAATAAAGTATCTTCCGCCCCCTTCCACAACTATTTCGATTTCCTATCGGGCTCTCCAAGGTCCAGTCATTATACAATGGATTAATAATATAAAATTTTGATTTGTAGTAGAAGGTAATTGCGAAGTCTTGATAGCCCCTCGAGCATTCGAATATTTACTTGAAAGCTAAGCCTAAATATGCAATGCAAGGATATTTACAATTTTTTATAAAAACACCCAGACCAACACAAGTATCAACAGTCTGCTTTCTCTGCTTCTGCTGGCGAATCATTCGGCGGGTTATATCAACAGAAGAAAAAAAGAGATTTCAAGTTTTTTGTTGATCAGGCGACACCCGGATTTGAACTGGGGAAAAAAGGATTTGCAGTCCTCTGCCTTACCACTCGGCCATGTCGCCAAAATGCTACAAATACAAAATAGATGAAAACTTTCCCGGATTACTGAACTGCTTTTTTATTGTACTTGCACCTTGAGTTCTGTTTTCCTTAATTTTTCCTAAAAGTCAAAGAAATCCTAATCCTTCTTCCCTTTTGATTGGGTTTGATTCATCCTTTCAATTTCGATTGAGTCTATCTCAAAATTCATAATGTTCAAAACTTTCTCTTACCTTTCTATTGAAAAATAAAATGTGGATTTTCAGTCGCAAAATACAAAATTCAACTTTCTGAAAATAGGACCCAGTAACTATTGCCTTAGAATGCATGAATGATTCTTGGATTTGAATCTCCAAATTTTGGTTTCCTAATGACATAAGAAAATACAACTTGATATATGATATATAACTAATCAGTTCAGTATGGATTTTTTCAATCAAAAAATCCTTCTCAATTTGAATTATTAATATTAATTATAACAACAATTATCAGTATATGTAAACCCCCCAAGATAAATTGTTAGACGGATATATATTATTTATATATGTTCCCGATATAGAATTATCAGATATCAGAAAAGTATCATACTTCAATTTGAATTTTTAATTGAATAGAAAATTGAAATTATGTTTTCGGAGAGCACAACCTGTGTTGCCCCGAATAGAACATAAAACGACAATAAAACAATAAAAGAGAAGAAAGACAGATATTATAGATATCTCCACACGTGTTTAAGCCATACAAACCTTCTTTTCTTATACACTTCACAATCGTATTCTACTCAAAAATCCGTAAACAAAATATCTCTCTTCTCTGCGAATCATTTTTTGAACAATGAAATCCATAACATAAAGGGGGGGGGAAATGCTAAAAAACCGATTCTAATTCTATATATTCTTTCTGATTTTTATGCCTTTATCTCAGCGAAAAGATCAAATGTCCAATCCATTTATTTTTCTGGTATTCAAGCAGGTTGGAATATGTATTATCATAATAATGGTAGAAATGGAATCATTTTTCTTTTTATATTCTATACAAAATCCTATAACTTCATTAATAAG